TTCTATCAGAATCACTATCATAATTCTAAAATAGAAATAGAATTAGAAAAAAAAAATCATGCATCATATCAGCATATCATACATATGCTTTACATTATTTACATTATTATATATATATTTTGTTTTGTATATATTTTATTTTTATTATTTCATTATTTTCATTATTATTCTATTTCTATATTCTATTTCTCTATATTCTAAATATATAGAGAAATAGAATATAGAAATAGAATATATAGAATAAATTTATACAATTAATGTATATATAAGATTAATGTTAATATGTAGTTAATGAATATGTAATACATGAATATTTATAAGGTATGAGAATCTTCTTTCATAAATTTTATTATTCTTCTACCATCCTTATCTTCTTTCTATTCTTTCTATCTTTTCCTTAAAGCAAAAAACTCCTTTTTTTAAGAAAAAATAGAAAAAAGTTTCTTATGAGTTAGATGAGTTAGAGACTCTAACCAATCTGATCCAAGAAAAAGGGATTCCTAGTGAAAAACAAGGGTTCTCTGTAAATAGAAAAAACTTCTATTCTATATTTTTCTTTTTATTTGTTATTTGATGTTGTTTGATTATTTGTATTTGATTTGAATTATTTGATTTGATTTCAATTTTAGTCTATCTATATTTGCTATATCTGATTTTAATATTTGCTATTTGAGATTTATTCTCTATTTTGATTTTTTTTTTCTGAATCAAGATTAACGGGAAAGAAGGAAAGAAACCATGTAGCTGAAATAACTCACTAAGAACACCTTTTAAAAGATTTCGCGGTACGATTGGGTCGAATAAGCCCTTATGGAATGAATACTCAGCTGCTTGTAAACCATCGGGTACTGTCTTTTTCAATGTTTGTTCAATTACTCTTTTTCCCGCAAATGCAATGTAGGCATTAGGTTCAGCAATAATGATATCTCCCAACATACCAAAACTTGCTGTAACTCCGCCAGTTGTAGCAGATGTAAGGATTGATATATAGAATAACTTTTTATTTGATTGATAATCATATAAAGCAGAAGATATTTTAGCCATTTGCATCAAGCTTAAACTCCCTTCTTGTATGCGTGCTCCTCCAGAAGCACACACAATAATGATAGGTAGAGATCTATTAGTAGCATGTTCGATCAAACGGGTAATTTTCTCACCTACTACAGATCCCATACTACCTCCCATAAACTGAAAATCCATAACTCCAATTGTTATGCAAACACTATTTAGTTGACCTATGCCTGTTTGAACAGCTTCAGTTAAACCTGTTTTTATTTGATAAAAATCGATGCGATCCCTATAAGGTTCTTCCTCTGAATGAAATTCAATAGGGTCCATAGAGACCATATCTTCATCCATAGGCTCCCAAGTGTCAGGATCAATCAAGAGTTCGATTCTATCTGAACTGCTCATTTTCAAATGATATCCACATTGTTCACAAATATTCATTTTTGATCTAAAAAATTTTTTATAATTTAATCCATAACAATTCTCGCATTGAACCCATAACTGTCTGTATTTTGTATTAATATCGAAATCATTAGATCTTGCTTTTCTATTGAAATAACTGTTACTAGTTTTGATACTAAGATTTCCACTTTCACTATTATTTATACTTTCAGTACAAATGAAACTATAAATGTAACTGTGGGTATTACCATAAATGTTACTATTAAGACTAATTTCAAAATGAAGATAACTATCAATGCAACTATTAATGCGATTATTCCAATTAGATTGAGTATCAGACATGGAATAATAATAGTAGTAATTGTTACTCTTAGATCCATTATTCAAATAACTAGAAAAAAAAATCTCTAGTTCACTCAAAAAAGAATTAGCATTGTCAATCTCAAAAATCTGATTTTCAATATCAAAATATATAGAATAATTGTCACCATTACTATTCCGAACTAAAAAAGTATCATCCGAGATCAAATTCCAAAAATTCCTGCTAGTAAAAGAAAAATTTAGATAATTAATATTACTGAAACTAGAACTGCCACTATCACCCCAACTAGAAATGTTTTTCTCCGCATCATTTAGAATAGGTTCTTCACTTCCACTGGTATGTCCAATATCATTGTCTATTGATTTACTTAGTCTACACTTATGTTCTAAAACATTTACTACAAACACTTCATTTAGTTCCCATTTCTTATACTTATTGATTATGAAGTATTTCATATTAATATTGTCCTCATATTCTTTCTAATAAATGAACTTATCATAAGATATTTTTGTAATTATAATAAGATATTTTTGTAATTATAATAGGTATGTATAAATATTAAATCGAGGTACCCCTTCTATGATGGATTTGAATTTTCCCTCTATTTTTGTTCCGTTAATAGGCCTAGTTTTTCCGGCAATTGCAATGGCTTCTCTCTCTCTTTATGTCCAAAGAAATAAGATTGTCTAAATACAATGGGACGAAATCGGATCAATTTATTTCAACACTAGATCATCATACAGATACGTTTTTAGTCTAATCTGGCAGGATATACGATATGTGACCTTTACAAAAAAAAAAAATGAAAGAGTTTTTATAGATACGAATGCATAATATACGCATTATGTATATGTGGTTATAGCTTAATCAATTTAATTATTAAATTAAAAATGATCAGCAAATGTTTAAATTTTAAAAATTTAAATATTAAAAATATTAAAAAAAAAATATTAATTAATTAATTAAATAGTAAATATAGTAAATGTAAATATAGTAAATAAAGTAAATATAGTAAAAAAAAGTCAATGTATCTAACTAATTTTTCCTAAAGGTTTACGTAAGAATACTGCTAGTTGATGAAAGTTACTTCGGGATCAAGCAAGAAAAGTCAAGTCAAATCCATTTAGGTTATTCTTATTCTCTTAATTCCAATCAAATGCAACTGGATCTAGTATAGTATGAACTGGCGATCAGAACATATATGGATAGAACTTATAACGGGGTCTCGAAAAACAAGTAATTTTTGCTGGGCCTGTATCCTTTTTTTAGGTTCACTAGGATTCTTAGTGGTTGGAACTTCGAGTTATCTTGGTAAGAATCTGATATCTGTATTTCCATCTCAGCAAATTCTTTTTTTCCCACAAGGAATCGTAATGTCTTTCTATGGGATTGCGGGTCTATTCCTTAGTTCTTATTTGTGGTGCACAATTTTATGGAATGTAGGTAGTGGTTATGATCGATTCGATAGAAAAGAAGGGATAATGTGCCTTTTTCGTTGGGGATTTCCTGGAAGAAATCGTCGCATCTTCCTTCGTTTCTTTTTGAAAGATATCCAATCAATCAGAATGGAGGTGAGAGAGGGTCTTTTTTCTCGTCGTGTCCTTTATATGGAAATCCGGGGCCAGGGAACTCTTCCCTTGACTCGTACTGATGAGAATTTGACTCCACGAGAAATTGAACAAAAAGCTGCCGAATTGGCCTATTTCTTGGGCGTACCAATTGAAGTATTTTGAAATGAAGTGAAGAATGAATCTCAGTATGAGAAAAAGAACTTAGTAATTCCCTTTTTAAGACAACTGAAGTTTTTTCAAAATGTTCATTCCAGCAAAAGATAATATAGCATCTTTACCCTTCAGTTGATGCAGCAATACACATAGATCATTAAAATAAAATAAAAAGCGGGAAGACGTATATGGAAGAATTCTAATAAAAATAAAACAAGAAACTAAAATTAGAAAAAATAGAATTAGATAGAAGACAGAATCAACGAATGAAACAAGTTCATTAATAATTCACATCACAGATACAGAATGAAAAAAAAAAAGCATTGGCTTCCCTCCCATATCTTGTGTCTATACTCTTTTTGCCCTGGTGGATCTCTCTCTCATTTCATAAAAGTCTGGAAACTTGGGTTCTTAATTGGTGGAATACCAAGCAATCCGAAACCTTTTTGAATGATATTCAAGAGAAATATGTTCTAGAAAAATTCATAGAATTAGAAGAACTATTCCTCTTGGACAAGATAATATCGGAGACACATATACAAAAACTGCATATAGGAATGCACAAGGAAACGATACAATTGGTCAAAAGACACAATGAGTCTAATTTCCATATAATTTTGCATTTCTCGACAAATCTTATCTGTTTCGCTATTCTAAGTGGTTATTTTCTTCTGGGTACTGAAGAACTTTTCATTTTGAATTCTTGGATTCAGGAATTTCTCTATAACTTAAGTGACACAATAAAAGCTTTTTCGATTCTTTTAGTTACTGATTTATGGATTGGATTTCACTCGACCCATGGTTGGGAACTAATGATTGGTTCGATCTACAACGATTTTGGATTGGTTCAGAACGATCAAATTATATCTGGTCTTGTTTCCACCTTTCCAGTGATTTTAGATACAATTGTGAAATATTGGATCTTCCTTTTTTTAAATCGTGTATCTCCTTCGCTTGTAGTAATTTATCATTCAATGAATGAATGAAGAACTCATTAAATCTCTTGATATCAGTCAAATCATAATTTTAAAGAAAAGAGATAATTTTTAATTTTACTTATTCTTTTTTTTTTTATACTTCCACTTGTTCAAGGTATTTCTAATTTATACTATATTCCAGTACAATTATTTCAGTGTAATTAATACAATGGCAAACTTGTGTATAGGAAACTCTACTAGTTACCTATCAAATTTATTGTAGAAATTCCGGGATCAATGATTGGACCATGCAAAATAGAAATACTTTTTCTTGGCTAAAAGAGCAAATGACTCGATCCATTTCTGTATCGATCATGATATATGTAATAACTCAAGCATCTATTTCAAATGCATACCCCATTTTTGCACAGCAGGGTTACGAAAATCCACGAGAAGCAACTGGTCGAATTGTATGTGCCAATTGTCATTTAGCTAATAAGCCCGTGGATATTGAAGTTCCGCAAGCTGTCCTTCCTGATACTGTATTTGAAGCAGTTGTTCGAATTCCTTATGATATGCAACTGAAACAAGTTCTTGCTAATGGTAAAAAGGGAGCTTTGAATGTAG